AAAAAAAAAATAAAAAAAGAAAAAGATTTTTATAATTTAATTATAAATAATATTATATTAAAATATAGTAGAATATATCTATATATATATATATTAATATAATATTAAAAATTATATTATCATTATTAATAATTTAAATTTTTAATGAGAAAATAAATTTAATACTATTAAAAAGTAAATTATTAATGTTAAATAAATATAGTAAAAAAATTAATTAAATAATTTAATATTTTAGATAATAAAAAAAAATTAATTATACAATTCAATTGAATTACAAATTAAATAATTTTTAAAAAAAAAAAAAAAACCTATTTAATACTAATTTTCAAATGATTTATATACTACTATATTGTTTATATGAATATTGATAATAATATAAATTATTATTTAAATTAGTTTAATTAAATTATTTGTTAAAATATTGTTATAATATTTAATTAAAAATTTAAATTGCGGCAAATAATTTAAAAATATTCTAAGTCCTTAATTTTTAAAAAAATTGTCTTAAAATTGTTATTAATTAAATATTTTATTTCATTAAATTTATGGTTTTTATTTAAAAATAAGAGTTTAGAAATTGATTATAATTTTATATCTGATTATTTTTAATATACTTTTATATAAAGGTTAAAAATCTAGACTTTCTGATAAGTGGAAATTTTATTTATTAATTATTTTATTTTTTTATATAACTATTATACTAATTATTTAATTTTATGTAAAATTTTTAAAAAAATTTTATTTTTTTGTTCTAAAAGTTATATAAAAAAATACCTTTTTAGGGGGTCCCAAAAATCAAAATTTTTCAATTCTACGGTCGCTACTTTAGCGTTTAAGGCGTTTTAGCAATAAAGGAGAAATAAGATCTTTGATTATTTAAATTGTCGATATAATAAATATACTTTTATGAAGTTTAACCTATAGTTTTTTATATACGGTTTATAAAAATTTTTTTTTTATATAATATATAAATATATTATTTTAAAATTATAAAGAAATTTTTTAAATTTAGAGTTAAATTTTTCGATTAATTTATAATGTCTTGAATTTGAATGATTTAAATTTTAAATTTAATTTTTTATAAAGTGGGCGAATTTAAATCATTTTTTTAAATAATTTAGAAGGTTAATTTGTATCAAAAAATCATTGAAAATAGGGTAATTTTTTATGGTAGTCTAAAAAACCTAAAATTAGGGGGGGTAAAATTGAAATTTTTAAACTTGAGTATTTCTTTGATTAATAATTTTTTCTTCTTTTTTTTAAGTATAAAATTTTTTATTTTAATTATATTTAAATATTGGGCTATTATTTTAAATTTTATTTATATAAAATTTAATTTTTTTAATTTTTTTCAATTTTTGCCATTTTTCATCAATTTTTGTCATTTTTTTTCAATTTTTGCCATTTTTTTTCAATTTTTGTCATTTTTTTTTAATTTTTGCCATTTTTTTTTCAATTTTTGTCATTTTTTTTCAATTTTTGTCATTTTTTTTTTAATTTTTGCCAATTTTTTTCAATTTTTTTTATTTCAAAAAATTTTTAATTTTATTTAAAAGTTTGTATTTTAGATTTAATTGGGGGTTAAATCTTTATGTTTAAGTTATTTTAGTATATTAGTCTTGTGAAATTAATATTTAGATTTAATTGGGGGTTAAATTTTGTGTATTTTAAGTTATTTTAATAGATTGTTTTCTAAGACAATATTTTAGATTTAATTGGGGGTTAAATTTTGTGTATTTTAAGTTATTTTAATAGATTGTTTTCTAAGACAATATTTTAGATTTAATTGGGGGTTAAATTTTGTGTATTTTAAGTTATTTTAATAGATTGTTTACTAATACAATATTTTAGATTTAATTGGGGGTTAAATTTTGTGTATTTTAAGTTATTTTAATAGATTGTTTGCTAATACAATATTTTAGATTTAATTGGGGGTTAAATTTTGTGTATTTTAAGTTATTTTAATAGATTGTTTGCTAATACAATATTTTAGATTTAATTGGGGGTTAAATTTTGTGTATTTTAAGTTATTTTAATAGATTGTTTGCTAATACAATATCTTAGATTTAATTGGGGGTTAAATTTTGTGTATTTTAAGTTATTTTAATAGATTGTCTTGTTAAATCAATATTTTAGATTTAATTAGGGTTAAATTTTGTGTATTGTGAATTTAATAGATAGAAGGTTAATTTCCATGTTTTATTTTGTTGTTAATAAATTTATGTAATATAAATTTTTAGTTATTTAATAATTTAAAAAGTTAATTTTTAATTTTCAAAAATTAATTTTTATTATGATTTTCTTAGTTTTATTAAATATTTAGATTTTATTAAATAATGATTATTTAGAATTTATTTATCAAATTTAAATTTTTATTTTTTAGGTAAAAATTATTCTTGATTGGGCTGGGTCTAATCTATGAGAATAATTTTTGATATAATTGGTATCGTTTAAAATGTAATGTTGGTTTATAAGGTTTTAATTTGTTTGATGGGCAGACAAATTTAAAATACCTAATTTGTAAAGGTAGAGATTTACCTTCTAATTGGGACTTTGATGGGAGGAAATATCTTTTCATAGTTGTGTACAGTTTTATTTGAATTTATAGATAATAAGCTTTTGTTTAGCTTAAAAAATTATTAGTTAATTTTTTTACATGTAAATTTTTTATTATTATATATTAAAAATGTTTAATTTTTTTTTCAGTAATTTATTTTAAATATAAAAGTAATTTTGATTTAGAAATTTAATTTATTATTAACAAAATTTGTGCCAGCAGTTTCGGTTATACATATAATAATAATAATTTAATATCTAAAGTAATTATTTGTTTAATAATAATTGAAATAAAAATTTATTAGGTGAAATTTTAAATTTTTATTAATTTTATTTTAAATATAGGATTTATTAAATTTTATAAAAAACTAGGATTAGATACCCTATTATATAAATGTAAATTAGGTTTAGGATTAGTATTAGTTATTTCTTGAAAATTAAAAATTTTGGCGGTATTTTAGTCTATTTAGAGGAACCTGTTCTGTAATTGATATTCCACGATTAAAATTACTTATTTTTTAAGTTTGTATATCATCGTAGTTTGATTATTCTATTAGGACAATAATATTCAAAATTTAGTAGTTTAAATTATATCAGATCAAGGTGCAGTTTATAAATAAGTAGAAATGGGTTACATTAAATTAATTTAGGGATTAAATTTTTAAATATTTATAAATTTGGATTTAATAGTAATAAAATTGATTTAAATTTTATGATTTTAGCTCTAAAATATGCACATATTGCCCGTCGCTCTCATTTAAATTGAGATAAGTCGTAACAAAGTAGATGTACTGGAAAGTGTCTCTAGAATGTAGATTGAAGCTTATAGAAGCATTTTATTTACATTAAAAAGATAGTTGTTAAGTCAATTCAGTCTAATTTTAAATTATTATTCAAATTTTTAATTAAAATATTTTAAGTTTTTATTCTTAATTATAAAAAATTATATTTATAATAGTAAATTAGTATAGTGATAGAATTTAATTAAAAATTTCAAAGAAAAATTATTTTGTACCTTTTGTATCAGGGTTTATTAAAAATAAATTAAGTCTTTAATTTTCTCGATTTTAAAAGAGCTATAAGTTTAATAATTTTACTGTAAAATAATTATTTTAAATAAATTTATAGAAATGAAATGTTAATCGTTTTTAAATATATCTAGTTTTTAAAGAAATGAATTTAATTCATTTAATAAAATATAATAAATTTTAAGTATAAAATTTATTATATTTATTAAATATATTTTTGGGGATAAGCTCGAGGATATATTTTTATAAACAATTAATTGTTAATAGTTTGTAGAATTATAAATTTTCATCATTTAATTTGTTATAATTAATTATTAATTAAAATTAATTTATATTTGTTTTAATTTATTTATTTAAAATTTAAATTTAATTTAAAAATTTAAGATATAATGATAAAATTAGTATATTTATTAATACAGGTATATATAATATATTATAGATTAAGTAAAGGAATTCGGCAATTTCTTTTTCGCCTGTTTAATAAAAACATGTCTTTTTGAGTATAATTTAAAGTCTAATCTGCCCACTGATTTAATTAAAGGGCCGCAGTATTTTGACTGTGCAAAGGTAGCATAATAATTAGTTTTTTAATTGAAAGCTGGAATGAATGATTGAACGAGAAAAGAACTGTCTCTACTTAATTATTTAGAATTTTATATTTAAGTTAGAAAGCTTAAATAAATTTAAAAGACGAGAAGACCCTATAGAGTTTTATATAATCAATATTATATTAATTTAAAAATATTTATTTTTGATATAAATTTATATTTTGTTGGGGTGATATAAAAAATTAATAAACTTTTTATTAAAAATAACATTTATATATGATTATTTGATCCTTATAAGATTAAAAGAATAAATTACCTTAGGGATAACAGCGTTATTTTTTTAGAGAGTTCTAATCGAAAAAAAAGTTTGCGACCTCGATGTTGGATTAAAATTTAATTTAGGTGAAGAAGCTTAAAAATTTGGTCTGTTCGACCATTAAAATTTTACATGATCTGAGTTTAAACCGGTGTGAGCCAGGTTGGTTTCTATCTTTAAATAATGTATTTATTTTAGTACGAAAGGACCAAATAAATTTAATAATTAAATATTTTGAATTATATTATTACTTTGGCAGACTAGTGCCTTAAATTTAGAATTTAATTATGTAAATTTTTACAAGTAATACTTGATGTTAAGTGATATAATTTTAATTATAATTAGAAGATTGATTTTAATTGTTTTTGTGTTAATTGGGGTTGCTTTTCTTACTTTATTGGAACGTAAAGTTCTTGGGTATATTCAAATTCGTAAAGGTCCTAATAAAGTAGGATTTATAGGGATTACTCAGCCATTTAGAGATGCATTAAAATTATTTAGGAAAGAAAGAATTTACCCTTTAATATCAAATTATAATTTTTATTATTTTTCTCCAATTATAAATTTATTTTTATCTTTAGTAATATGAATATGTGTTCCCATAATTAGATCAAATTTTAATTTTAATTTAGGTATTTTATTTTTTTTATGTTGTTCTAGTTTAAGAGTTTATACTATTATAATTGCTGGTTGGTCATCTAATTCAATTTATTCATTATTAGGGGGACTTCGTTCTGTGGCTCAAACTATCTCATACGAAGTTAGTTTAACTTTAATTTTGCTTAGATTTTTATTTTTAATTTTAAGTTTAAATATTATAGATTTTATAAAGTATCAAAAATTTATTTGATTTATATTATTAATATTGCCATTATCGATGGTTTTTTTTGTATCTAGATTAGCTGAAACTAATCGTACTCCATTTGATTTTGCTGAGGGGGAGTCTGAATTGGTTTCAGGTTTTAATATTGAATATAGAGGAGGAGGATTTGCATTAATTTTTTTAGCTGAATATGCAAGAATTTTATTTATAAGAATATTATGTTTAATTTTATTTTTAGGTGGAAATTTATATTCAATTTTTTTTTTTCTAAAATTGTCTTTAATGACATTTTTATGAATTTGAGTTCGTGGTACTTTACCACGTTTTCGATATGATAAGTTAATATATTTACTTTGAAAAAGGTTTTTACCTGTTTCTTTAAATTATTATTTTTTTTTTATAGGATTAAAGATTTTTATCTTTTTCCTAATTATCTAGTTAACTAAATTTAGTACAAGTTAATAGAAGATGATTCTTCTATTTTATATTTTCAAAATATACACTTATTTCAAGTTCATTAACTAATTAAATAGTATTTTATCTCATGTTTTTATTACTAAAGGATTAATTAAATAATAAAAAAAATATATAAATGTATAAATTTGTCCTGTTAATATATAAGGGTCTTCTACGGGTCGGGCTCCAATTCATGTTAAAATAATTACAATTGAAATAAAAAATCAAAATAAAATTTTATTAATTGGGTAAAATCTTGTTCTTTGAATTATCTTTTTATTTATAAAAGGTAAAATTATTAAAATTGCAATTGATATAATTAATGCTATTACCCCACCTAGTTTGTTAGGGATTGAACGTAAAATTGCGTATGCAAATAGAAAATATCATTCTGGTTGGATATGAATTGGAGTAACTAAAGGGTTAGCAGGAATAAAATTATCAGGGTCTCCTAATAAATAAGGATTTGTTAAATTTAATACTACTAAAATTATAATTATTAAAATATAACCAAATAAATCTTTTACAGAAAAATAAGGATGAAATGGAATTTTATCAATATTTCTATTAGTTCCTAAGGGGTTATTTGATCCTGTTTGATGTAAAAATAATAAATGAATTATTACTATGGCGGTTACAATAAATGGTAATATAAAATGTAATGTAAAGAATCGAGTTAGAGTTGCATTATCAACTGCAAATCCTCCTCATAATCATTGAACAATTCTATTTCCTAAATAAGGAATTGCCGATAATAGATTTGTAATTACAGTTGCTCCTCAAAATGATATTTGTCCTCATGGTAGAACATAACCTAAAAATGCTGTTGCTATTACAATAAATAAAATTATTACACCAATCAATCAAGTTAAAATTAGTGAGTATGAACCATAATATATCCCTCGTCCTACATGTAAGTATAAACAAACAAAGAAGAATGAAGCTCCATTTGCATGTAAGGTTCGGATTAATCATCCATAATTAACATCACGACAAATATGAACTACTCTATTAAAAGCTATATCAACATTGGCTGTATAGTGTATTGCAAGGAATACACCTGTTACAATTTGGATTCCTAAACATAATCCTAATAGAGATCCAAAATTTCATCATGCTGAGATATTAGATGGAGTAGGTAGATCAATTAATCTAGTATTAATAATTTTTATTATAGGGGTATTTAATCGAAGGGGTGTTTTCATTAATTTTGTCGGATAGGTCCATTTTTGAAATTTGTAATTTTTACAATTGCAATTAAGGTTATTAATAAATAAATAATTATTAAAATAAAGATTAATAATAAAGGGATTTCTAAAAATTTAATTAATAATATTTCGAATTTATAAGTAATTATTCTGTTTAATAATCCTAATTTCCAATTAAATCTTTTGGTTAATCTTAAATAAGTTATTGTAATTATTAAAATAATTATGGTAAAAGTAGTTAAATATAATGAAAATCTAAATTTTTCGTTTGAGGCAATTCTTGTTATATAAATAAATAAAACTAATATTCCTCCAACTATAATTAAAAAAAGAATATATGAAAATCAATAATTTAAAGAATATATTCCTGTAATTATTGAAATAATTAAAGTTTGAATAATTAATGTTAACCCTATTGTTAGGGGATGTTTTAAAAAATAAAATAATAAAGATAAACATAAGTTTAATGTTAAAATTAATGAAATACAGAGAATAGTTTATAAAAATATTAATTTTGGAGATTAAAGATGAATTAATTTCTTCTCTGAAGTTTTAAAAGTTTACCTTATTTTTGATTTACAAGACCAATATTTTTATTAAATTATTAAAACTAATGATGACTATTTATTCATTTTCAATTTATATATATATAATTGGTTTAGTTACATTTTGTATAAAACGTAAACATTTTTTGTTAATACTTTTAAGTCTTGAATTTATTGTTTTATCTTTATATTTTAATTTAATAATTTATTTAAGAATATATTTTTATGATTTTTTTTTTAGAATAATTTTTTTAACTTTTAGAGTATGTGAAGGGGCTTTAGGTTTAGCTATTTTAATTAGAATAGTACGTTCATATGGAAATGATTATTTTAATTTAATAAATTTATTATGATAAAATTAATTTTTACAATTATTTTTATGATTCCATTATGTTTATATAAAAAGTTTTGGATTGATCAAATTATTTATTTTTTTTTGTTTTTTATTTTTTTAACTCAAGTTGGTATATTTAATTTTTTAATAAGGGGAATTAGGTATGATTTTGGTTATGATCTTTTAAGTTATTGTATAATTTTATTAAGATTATGAATCTGCGCTCTTATAATTTTTGCAAGACCAAAAATTTATTTTTATAATTATTATATTAATCTATTTAAATTAATAATTTTAATGTTGATAATGTTTTTAATTTTAACTTTTTTATCTTTAAATTTATTTATATTTTATTTATTTTTTGAGGCAAGGTTAATTCCAACTTTAATTTTAATTATTGGCTGGGGGTACCAACCAGAACGTATTCAAGCAGGATTTTATTTATTATTTTATACACTTTTTGCGTCTTTACCTATATTAATTTCAATTTTTTATTATTATAAAAATTTTTATAGATTGGATTTTTCTTTATTTAATGTTAAAATTGATTATTTTTTTCTTTATTTATGTATAATTATTATTTTTTTGGTTAAAATACCTATATTTATGGTTCATTTATGACTTCCTAAAGCTCATGTTGAGGCTCCTGTTTCAGGCTCTATAATTTTGGCTGGAGTTATATTAAAATTAGGGGGCTATGGTTTACTACGTGTAATAATTATTTTTATTAATATTGGTATAAAGATTAACTTTATATTTATTAATATTAGTTTATTGGGTGGTTTAATTGTTTCTTTAGTTTGTTTACGTCAAGTGGATATAAAATCTTTGGTTGCGTATTCTTCTGTTGCTCATATGGGTATATTATTGGGTGGTTTAATAACTTTAAATTATTGGGGATTTTGTGGATCTTTAGTAATAATAATAGCTCATGGCTTGTGTTCATCTGGATTATTTTGTTTAGTAAATATAATTTATGAACGAAGAAATAGTCGTAGATTATTTATTAATAAAGGTATAATTAATATTTTACCTTCTTTATCTTTATGATGATTTTTATTAAGATCTTCAAATATAGCAGCTCCACCTTCATTAAATTTATTAGGAGAATTAATATTAATCAATAGTTTAATTTCATGAAATTATTTTTCTTCTATTATTTTAATACTTATTTCTTTTTTTGGTGCTGCTTATTCTTTATACTTATATTCTTATAGTCAACATGGAAAATTTTATTTAGGGGTTTATTTTTTTTCAATTATTTCTATTCGTGAATATTTATTATTATTTTTACATTGATTTCCTCTTAATATTATATTATTAAAGTCGGATATTTTTTCTATTTGAATTTATTTAAATAGTTTAATGAAAAACCTTAGTTTGTGGAACTAAAAATATATAATATATTTTAAATAATTTCAATTTGCTTTATTTATTCTTTTTTCTTCTTTTTTTTAAGAATAATTTTATTTTTTCTTAGAATAAATTTTATAATTATCAATTATACCTTAATTTTTGAATTTAATTTATTAAGTCTAAATTCAAATTCTTTTGTTATAACTATTTTATTTGATTGAATATCATTTTTATTTATAAGATTTGTTTTGTTTATTTCTTCTATAGTTATTTATTATAGAGAGGAATACATAGAAGGAGATAAAAATTTAAAACGTTTTATTTTACTAGTTGTTTTATTTGTTTTATCCATAATTTTATTAATTATTAGACCTAATTTAATTAGAATTTTATTAGGTTGAGATGGATTAGGTTTAGTTTCTTATTGTTTAGTAATTTATTATCAAAATATTAAATCTTTTAATGCTGGCATATTAACAGCATTAACTAATCGAATTGGTGATGTTGCCTTTTTAATTTCAATTGCTTGAATATTAAACTACGGAAGATGAAATTATATTTATTATCTTGATTTTATAAAGGATGATTTTATTATACAAATTATTTCTTATTTAATATTATTAGCAGCTATAACTAAAAGAGCACAAATTCCTTTTTCTTCATGATTACCTGCAGCAATAGCTGCACCTACTCCAGTATCTTCTTTAGTTCATTCATCTACTTTAGTAACAGCAGGAATTTATTTATTAATTCGTTTTAGTAATTGTTTAAATGATAATCTAATATTTATTATATTATTTATTGGATGTATAACTATATTTATATCTGGGTTAGGAGCAAACTTTGAGTTTGATTTAAAGAAAATTATTGCTTTATCAACTCTTAGGCAGCTTGGTTTAATAATAAGAATTTTAGCTTTAATAGAGTATAATCTTACATTTTTTCATTTATTAACTCATGCTTTGTTTAAAGCTACTCTTTTTATATGTGCAGGTTGTATTATTCATAATCTTAATAATTGTCAAGATATTCGATTTATAGGATCATTAATTATCAAAATACCTATAACTTGTTCAATTTTTTTTATTTCAAATTTAGCACTTTGTGGGTTACCTTTTTTATCAGGATTTTATTCAAAGGATTTAATATTAGAAGTTTTGTCAATAGAATATTTTAATATGTTTATTTATTTTATTTTTTATTTATCTACTGGTTTAACTGTTAGTTATACTTTTCGTTTAATTTATTATACATTAATTGGAAATTTTAATTTTTTATCATTAAATTCATTAGGTGAAATAAATTATTTAATATTAAAAAGAATAATTATTATAATTTTTATAGTAGTTGTTGGAGGTAGAATACTTATGTGATTAATTTTTCCAATTCCTTATTTTATTTGTTTACCTTTAATTATAAAATTTATAGTATTAAATGTAGTTTTTTTAGGAATAATCTTAGGATTTAATTTGGCTCATTTTAATTTAAGTGTATCTATAAAACTTTTAAGGATAAAAAAAATTACTTTTTTTTTTGCTTTAATATGAAATATACCATTAATTTCAACGATTGGAGTTTATAAATTACCTTTGAGTTTATCTAAATTATATTATAAATTATTTGATCAAGGATGAATTGAATATCTTGGTTCACAAAATATTTATAATAATCTAAAAAATTCTTCTATATTTCTAACATTTATTTTTTATAATAATTTAAAAATTTATTTACTATTATTTATTGTTTTTATAATTTTTATATTTTTATTAATTTATTTAAGTAGCTTATTAAGAGCATAATATTGAAGATATTAAGGTAATAATTTTATTTTTAAATATTTATAAGAAAATTTCTATTTTTATAATGAAAATATAATGTTTTTATTAAACTATATAAATAATTAGTCTGATTAAAGAAATATTAACGAAATTTTTTCGCTAATAATTAAGTTAGAAGCTTAACAATAAATATTTCTTTAACTGGAGAAAATCTCAATTTAATCATTAACAGTGATTTACCTCTACTTTGGTTTCAATTAATCTAAATAAGGGTGGCCGCCACCAAAATTTTAGGTCGAAACTAAAAACAAATTTTTGTTTCTTATTTAAGATAAATTGATTTTTCAATACTTTTTAAATGCAAGTTAAATGTTATAATTAACTATTATCCTATTTTGATCAGTTTAATATTCCTTGATTTCATTCATGGTATAACCCTCCTAGTAAAATTAAAATAAAGGTTAAATTAATAAAAAAAAAATTTGAAATTATAGAGGTTTTTAATACTAAAATTAAAGGTATTAATAATGTAATTTCTACATCAAAAATTAAAAATATTACTGCAATTAAAAAAAATTGTAGAGAAAATGGTAGTCGTGAATTTGATTTTGGATCAAATCCACATTCAAATGGTCTACTCTTTTCTCGATCTATGAAGGTTTTTTTTGAAATTATTGAAGCTAATATTATTACTATTATTGAAATAATTATAATTAATAAGGATATAATTCAGATAAGAATTATTTATACTATAATATAGATTTTTTGATTGGAAATCAAATGTAATTTTTATACTATATAAATATCTACCTCATCAATAGATTGAAATATATAAAAATAATCATACTACATCAACGAAGTGTCAATATCAAGCTGATGCTTCAAATCCGAAATGATGAATTGATGAAAAATGATTTTTTGTATGTCGTATTAAACATACTATTAGGAATGTAGTACCAATAATTACATGGATTCCATGGAATCCTGTAGCTATATAAAATGATGATCCATAAATTGAGTCTGCAATTGTAAATGGGGCTTCAATATATTCATATCCTTGAAGAATTGTAAAATAAATCCCTAAGGTTACTGTTAAAGCTAGTCCTTGGGTTGCTTGATTAAAATTATTTTCTATTAAAGAATGGTGAGCTCACGTTACTGTTAATCCTGAAGTTAATAAAATTAATGTATTTAAAAGAGGAATTTCAATTGGATTAAATGTTTGAATATTTTTAGGGGGCCATAATAATCCTAATTCAATTGTTGGTGTTAGACTTCTATGAAAAAAGCCTCAGAAAAATGATATAAAGAAAAATACTTCTGATATAATAAATAAAATTATACCTCATCGTAGTCCTATTACTACATTAATTGTATGGATTCCTTGAAATGTTCTTTCTCGAGTAATGTCTCGTCATCATTGGTATATAATTATTAATGTAATTGTTGTTCCTAGTATAAATAAATTAGTATTAAATATATGGAATCATTTAATAATCCCTGTTATAGTAATTATAGCTCCTAAAGCTCTAAATAATGGTCAGGGTCTTACTTCTACTAAGTGAAATGGGTGATTTTTATGAAGATTCATTAATTAACTTCTCTAGAATAAAGAGTTCTTAAAATAGCAAATACATAAGATTGGATAATGGCAACAGCTAATTCTAAGATTAAAAGTATAATTTGAATTATAATTAATACATTAATTATAATTAATGATATTGATGGTCCAGTATTTCCTAATAATGTTAATAATAAGTGTCCTGCAATTATATTGGCTGCAAGTCGAACTGCTAATGTTCCAGGACGAATAATATTTCTAATTGTTTCAATACATACTATAAATGGTATTAAAATAGATGGTGTTCCTTGGGGAACCAAATGTTCAAATATATAATTAGTGTTGTTAATTCAACCAAAAATTATAAATCTTAATCAAAGAGGTATGGCTAATGATAAAGTTATTACTATATGTCTAGTTCTTGTAAAAATATAAGGGAATAAACCTAAAATATTGTTTATTACAATAATAGAAAATAATGAAATAAAAGTTAAAGTTGATCCTTTAATTTTTCTTCCAATTAGAATTTTAAATTCATTATGAAGAATTGAATAAATATTTATTCATAAAAAATTTCATCGTGATGGAATTATTCAAAATGATCATCTAATAAATAGGATTCCTAGTATTGTTCTAATTCAATTTAATGATAAATTAATAATTGATAGAGGATCAAATGATCTAAATAGGTTAGTTATCATTTTCAGTTTATTTTTATATAAATTTTATTTTTAATTAATTTTTTTTTGTAATTGTATATAAATATAAAATAATTAATAGAATTAAATGTTATAAAAATTAATGAAAATAATAATAATAATATTAATCAATTTATTGGTGCTATTTGTGGAATTAAAAATTATTTTTAATCAATAATTTTAGCTTGACAAACTAATGTTATAAATTTTAACTAAATTTTTCATTAGAAGTATTCGTTAATTTACTATAAATTGGTTTAAGAGACCATTACTTACTTTAAGTTATCTAATGTAAATTTCTCTTATTTTTGAGATTCATTTAATAAAGTAATTTGGAGAAATTCTTTCTATAACAATTGGTATAAATCTATGATTTGCTCCACAAATTTCGGAACATTGTCCGAAGAAAATTCCGGTTCGGTTAATAAAGAATCTAATTTGGTTAAGTCGTCCTGGTGTTGCATCAATTTTTACTCTAATTGAAGGGATAGTTCATGAGTGTAGTACATCTGCTGCAGTAACTATTATTCGAATCTGTGAATTAAATGGAATAGAAATTCGATTATCAACATCAAGTAAGCGAAAATTAAATAATTTTAATTCATTTGTTGGTATTATATATGAATCAAATTCAATATTTTTGAAGTCTGTATATTCATATGATCAATATCATTGGTGTCCAATAGTCTTGATTGAGATTAAAGGATTATTAATTTCGTCTAGTAAATATAATAATCGTAATGATGGTATAGCAATAAAAATTAGTGTTACTGCTGGTAGGATCGTTCAAATTAATTCAATTGTTTGACCTTCTAGTAAGTATCGGTAATTAATTTTATTATAGAGTAATGTTAATATCAGATATATTACTATAATTGTAATTATTAATAGGATTATTAAAGTGTGGTCATGGAAGAATATTAATTGTTCTATTAGTGGGGAAGCACTATCTTGTATAGTGAGAGTTTTTCAAGTTGCCATTTTCTAAAAAAAGGTTAATCTTTATTTTTGGGGTTTAAATCCAATGCACTAGTCTGCCATATTAGAAGTTTACTAATATGGGAAGTTCAGAATATCTATGTTCGGCTGGTGGTATATTTTGAAGTCATTCAATCGATGAGGTTAAATTTAATGGAAAAATTCTTTTTCGTGATAATGAAAATCTTTCTCAGATAATAAATAGTAATAAAATAATTGCAATTGTTGAGATTAGTGACCCTATTGATGAAATTATATTTCATGTTGTATAGGCATCAGGATAATCTGAATATCGTCGAGGTATTCCAGCTAAACCTAGAAAATGTTGTGGAAAAAATGTTAAATTTACTCCAATAAATATAATTATAAATTGAATTTTTAATAGTTTTTCGTTAAGAATTAATCCTGTAAATAGGGGAAATCATTGAATTAGTCCTGCTATAATAGCAAATACTGCTCCTATTGATAATACATAGTGAAAATGCGCTACTACATAATAAGTATCATGAAGAATAATATCAATTGATGAGTTGGCTAGAATAACTCCTGTTAATCCTCCTACAGTAAATAAAAATACAAATCCTAGAGCTCATAGTATAGATGGTGAAAAATTAATTTGGGTTCCATGAAGAGTTGCTAATCATCTAAAAATTTTAATTCCAGTAGGAACTGCAATAATTATTGTTGCTGATGTAAAATAAGCCCGAGTATCAACATCTATACCTACGGTAAATATATGATGTGCTCATACTACAAATCCTAGAATTCCAATAGCTATTATTGCATAAATTATTCCTAAAGCTCCAAATGTTTCTTTTTTACCTCTTTCTTGTCTAATAATATGAGAAATTAATCCAAATCCTGGAAGAATTAAAATGTATACTTCTGGATGACCAAAAAATCAAAATAAATGTTGATATAGAATAGGATCCCCCCCTCCAGCTGGGTCAAAAAATGATGTATTTAGATTACGATCAGTCAGAAGTATTGTAATTGCACCGGCAAGTACTGGTAATGATAATAGAAGGAGTAGTGCTGTAATGACTACAGATCAAACGAATAGTGGTATTCGATCAAATGTTATTCCTACTGATCGTATATTAATTACTGTAGTAATAAAATTAACTGCTCCAAGAATTGATGAAATTCCTGCTAAGTGAAGTCTAAAAATGGCTAAATCTACAGCTGATCCACTATGGGCAATGTTAGCTGAAAGTGGGGGGTAAACAGTTCATCCCGTTCCAGCTCCTCTTTCTACTAGTCTTCTTATAAGTAATAATCTTAATGATGGGGGTAAAAGTCAAAATCTTATGTTGTTTATTCGTGGGAATGCTATATCGGGGGCTCCTAGTATTAGGGGTACTAGTCAATTTCCAAATCCACCAATAACAATTGGTATTACTATAAAAAAAATTATTACAAATGCATGTGCTGTTACAATTACATTATAAATTTGATCATCACCAATTAGTGAACCAGGGTTTCCTAATTCTGTTCGGATTAGTAGACTTAGGGATGTTCCTACTATTCCGGCTCATGCACCAAAAATGAAATATAAAGTTCCAATATCTTTATGATTGGTTGAAAAAAGCCATTTATTCAAGAGGAATGGCTGATAATAGGCGATAAATTGTAAATTTATTTATGAATAGAAATTCTTTCTCTATAGTCTTATATTCAATTATGATTTTAAATTGCAAATTTAAAGGTGGATTTCCTAAGACTTAAAGATTTTCTTTATCTGAAACTTTGAAGGCTTCAAGTTTAAATTTAACCTAAATTCTTAAGTTAAATTAAAGTTAAGAGAGACTAAGATTAACGTGTTTATTGAAGTAAAATTTATGAATATAATAATGTTTATTTTTTTTGATTTATAAGATTTAATTAAAATTTCTCTAAAGTTTAAAATTAGAGAGGTAAATGAAATTCGCATATAAACAAATAATATAATCAATGATGAAATTATTAAAATTAATGTAATTATGTAAAATTTATTTAAGATTAATGTTTGAATTGCTATTCATTTTGGTATAAACCCAAGAAATGGTGGGATACCACCAAGTGATATAAAATTTATTGAAAAAAAGATTTTATTAATCGGAGAATCATTTATTTTTGAAATAAATTGTCTGATGAAGAATACATTAAATAATTTAAATATAATAATAATATTAATGGAAATAACAGAATAAATAATAAAATAATTAATTCACATTGATTTAGTAAATAGTATTGTTCTTAATATTCATGCAATATGATTGATTGATGAGTAGGCTATTATTTTTCGTAGACTAATTTGATTAAATGATATAAATGTTCTTACTACTCTCGAAATAATAATAATTAAACTAATAAATTTTGGAAAATTGATATTGTATATTAATAAAACTATAGGGGTAATTTTTTGGGAAGTTAATATTAATATACAATTATTTCATGATAATCCTTCTAGAACTTCTGGGAATCAAAAATGGAATGGGGCAGCTCCTATTTTAATAAGAAGGGAAGAATTTAATAAAATAAATAATAATCTTGTTTTTTCGATTGCAAATTTTAGTGAAAATATAATCGAGAATAAAATTATAGTTGATGCAATAGCTTGAGTAATAAAGTATTTTAATGAAGATTCTGATGGTATGGAATTTTTTCTTCTATTTATTAGGGGGATAATAGATAGAAGGTTAATTTCCATTCCTATTCATATTCCTATTCAGTTTGATGACGAAATTGAAATAATTATTCTAATAATTAATGAGTTTATAAATATAAATTTATAGAATTTAATAATTAATAAGGAAAGGATTTTACCTTTATTCATAGGGTATGAACCTATTAGCTTTATTAGCTTACCTTTTTATGTTTTAGTATATGATGTATCTGAATTTTTGAAATTTAAGGTAATAGTTTAAATCTATTAAACATAATGAGAGTAATATTGAATTACATAATTTATTCTATCAAAATAAGCCTTTTGTCAGGCACCTCATTTACTATCATAAAGTAATAATACTATACACAACTGTATAATATAAATTTACTTGAATTATTTCATTGTGTTTTTATAAAAATACGTGAAATTAATTTTTGAAATTTTAAATTTTTTTATTTTTTTTTTGGAAAAAAATCTTTTTTTTATAATAAAAAATAGATTGATTTGAGTAAAAAAATTAAAAAATCACTTTGAACTGTTCGTTATTCTACGGATTAATTAAAATTTACTATATTATTATAAAAAAAATTTAATATTTAAAAGTAATAGTATAATTTTAATATAAATTAAAAGATATGTAAGTTTAAAATTATATATATCTTTTAAATTTTAAATATATTTTCTATAAATTTGTTAAAAAAAAAATAAAAAAAGAAAAAGATTTTTATAATTTAATTATAAATAATATTATATTAAAATATAGTAGAATATATCTATATATATATATATTAATATAATATTAAAAATTATATTATCATTATTAATAATTTAAATTTTTAATGAGAAAATAAATTTAATACTATTAAAAAGTAAATTATTAATGTTAAATAAATATAGTAAAAAAATTAATTAAATAATTTAATATTTTAGATAATAAAAAAAAATTAATTATACAATTCAATTGAATTACAAATTAAATAATTTTTAAAAAAAAAAAAAAAACCTATTTAATACTAATTTTCAAATGATTTATATACTACTATATTGTTTATATGAATATTGATAATAATATAAATTATTATTTAAATTAGTTTAATTAAATTATTTGTTAAAATATTGTTATAATATTTAATTAAAAATTTAAATTGCGGCAAATAATTTAAAAATATTCTAAGTCCTTAATTTTTAAAAAAATTGTCTTAAAATTGTTATTAATTAAATATTTTATTTCATTAAATTTATGGTTTTTATTTAAAAATAAGAGTTTAGAAATTGATTATAATTTTATATCTGATTATTTTTAATATACTTTTATATAAAGGTTAAAAATCTAGACTTTCTGATAAGTGGAAATTTTATTTATTAATTATTTTATTTTTTTATATAACTATTATACTAATTATTTAATTTTATGTAAAATTTTTAAAAAAATTTTATTTTTTTGTTCTAAAAGTTATATAAAAAAATACCTTTTTAGGGGGTCCCAAAAATCAAAATTTTTCAATTCTACGGTCGCTACTTTAGCGTTTAAGGCGTTTTAGCAATAAAGGAGAAATAAGATCTTTGATTATTTAAATTGTCGATATAATAAATATACTTTTATGAAGTTTAACCTATAGTTTTTTATATACGGTTTATAAAAATTTTTTTTTTATATAATATATAAATATATTATTTTAAAATTATAAAGAAATTTTTTAAATTTAGAGTTAAATTTTTCGATTAATTTATAATGTCTTGAATTTGAATGATTTAAATTTTAAATTTAATTTTTTATAAAGTGGGCGAATTTAAATCATTTTTTTAAATAATTTAGAAGGTTAATTTGTATCAAAAAATCATTGAAAATAGGGTAATTTTTTATGGTAGTCTAAAAAACCTAAAATTAGGGGGGGTAAAATTGAAATTTTTAAACTTGAGTATTTCTTTGATTAATAATTTTTTCTTCTTTTTTTTAAGTATAAAATTTTTTATTTTAATTATATTTAAATATTGGGCTATTATTTTAAATTTTATTTATATAAAATTTAATTTTTTTAATTTTTTTCAATTTTTGCCATTTTTCATCAATTTTTGTCATTTTTTTTCAATTTTTGCCATTTTTTTTCAATTTTTGTCATTTTTTTTTAATTTTTGCCATTTTTTTTTCA